AATGGTTAACGATGGCCTTGATGGGCGGTTTTGCTAGAATAGGAAATAATGAGATCACTGTTTTAGTGAATGATGCGGAAAAGAGTATTGACATTGATCCACAAGAAGCTCGTAAAACTCTGGAAATGGCGGAAGATAACTTGAAGAAAGCCGAAGGCAAGAGGCAAACAATTGAGGCAAATCTCGCTCTCAGACGAGCTAGGACACGGGTGGAGGCTATCAATGGGATGGCGTAACTAGTCGGTGCGTCCGAGTAAGAGTAATGAAAAGGAAGCTCTTTTGATTACTCTTACTCGGATTGAATAAAATCAAAATATCAAAATTAAGTAAAATCAATTAAATTCAAAAATGAAATAGAAAATAGAGAACGAGAATAGGATGGAAAAGATACAAAATCAATAAAAAAAAAGAGTGAGTATAAAAACTTATTCGATACCCGAGTCAAGTTAGATACCTTAGATACCAAAGCCAATCGTATCGAATAAGTTTTTACGTTATACCTACTATTGGATTTGAACCAATGACTCCCGCCGTATGAAAGCAATACTCTAACCGCTGAGTTAAGTAGGTTATTTATCATTACAAATTATCATTCCAAAGAGAAAGAATGGACTCGTGGAGTCGAATCCTAAATTGAATTATAAATTAAATATTCTTGATAAGCAATACCAATCAAAGAGATAGGAGATTTGGATCATGGAATATGTGTCTTGACAAGAAAGTCTCTACATGTTAAAATGTGTATAACAAGGGCTATAGCTCAGTTAGGTAGAGCGCCTCGTTTACACGTGCGCCAATGTTTTTCAGAGAAGTCCATCATAGAATCAAAAGAATCGATCTTATTGAGAAATCAAATCGACGTCTTACTCCATTCCTTTTAAGGAACAAAAGAGGAAAACAATAGCCTGACAAAGGGTTCGGTACGATTTTGGCGTCCATTTAAGTAGGCCCAAACAGAACCATCATTGATTTGAGATATTGATAAGGTGAATACCCAGTCTATTCAATGCTAGGCATAATGAGTATAAGAGCTCAAAAAATTTTCTTTTCGTCCTATCCTATGAACTTTAAGGTGTATGAAGTTTCCTATTTCCTATTTTATACTTTAAGTTAAGCAGGACGATAGAGACTCCATTTAACTTCGGTTGATCTAGGCCAAAAGCATACCTACATCAGGATAACTCTTCTTTGAAACACTTTGGTAGTGCTTCTGAATCGGAATCAAAATAATGAATCAGAGCACATGGAGCCGTCTATTATCTCTATTATCTTCTATTATCTATTTATATTTATGTTATTAATGTTATTATATTAATTTAATGCTTTTTATTAACATTTTTTAACATTTTAACATTAATATAATAGTAAGAAGTAAGAAAAAATCATGGTAGACTGGCTGATATTTCTATCAGTTAATGAAAGAGCCCAATGCAAAAAAATGCATGTCGGGTCTTTGAAACAGTTCGAATCATTTTGACAACAATAAGTTGGATCTGTTTTACCGAGAAGGTCTACGGTTCGAGTCCGTATAGCCCTAAAATATTTTTAATATTTTAAATATAACTATCTAAAATAAACTATATAGATTCTAAAAAATAGATTTTTAAATAAAAAATGGATTTCTAATATTATTTATTGCATTGCTACTAAAAATAATAAAAAAAAAAATAAATAAATGAGGTGAAAGCTAAAAAATGCTATTTGTATATGTATAAGTTATAAGAGCAATTTCTATTTAGCGAAATAGAAATAAAATGGAAGTCAATTCTAAACAAAAATAGAACGGAAAGCTTCTAGTCAATGAATCGTGAAAAGAGACATGTCCTACAGTAAACAAAGGAAACTTAGGTGGTTCAAGCAAAATGAAGTCTCGTTTTTCCTAAACATCGATGGATAACTTTACAATAAATTCCAATTCAAATTGGCGAATCCCATATATTTTATATTTTATATTTTCTACGTTCCTAGGAGTGCTTTTATGGTTCTGCTTTACGAATACGATCTTTTCTGGGCATTTCTAATAATCTCAAGTGTTATCCCTATTTTGGCATTTCTAATTTCCGGCGTTTTGGCCCCCCTTAACAAAAGGCCAGAGAAGCTGTCGAGTTATGAGTCGGGTATAGAACCAATGGGCGATGCTTGGTTACAGTTTAGAATCCGTTATTACATGTTTGCTCTCGTTTTTGTTATTTTTGATGTTGAAACGGTTTTTCTTTATCCGTGGGCAATGAGTTTTGATGTAGTAGGAGTATCCGTATTTATAGAAGCTTTCATTTTTGTGCTTATCCTAATTGCCGGTTTAGTTTATGCATGGCGCAAGGGAGCATTAGAATGGTCTTAGCTTGTTGAATATTGAATTGAGACAAAGACAATAAAATAAAAAGAAAGTAAAAAAAACATTGAAATGAGAGCGTTATGAATTCCATTGCGTTTCCCTTACTTAATCGAACAACCCAAAATTCTGTTATTTCAACTACATCAAATGATCTTTCAAATTGGT